AAAGAAGTCGTAACAAAAAAAAGTGGTACTGAGATCATTTGCCCTATATGTACAAATAGAATTCGGGTAGATCTTTTCCCGGAGTAGAACAAACATGAACCTAAAAAAATTGAAAGGGCCCATTCAGGAACAATAAAATGACATCGTGATTTGAATCTCGATGAAACAATACATCAATGAGAGGTTAGTTCAATAAGTTCAGTAAATTCTTTTTTTTTTTATAGGTATAGGTAAGGGAACAAAAACTCATCTTATGTTTTTTGAAAAATAGAAGAAGAAAACCCCCTTCATTAGAAAAACAAAAACCTGTTACAGAAAAAAAAGAAATAGAACTGGAATCGACACATTGATTCTTTTTTTTCGCAATTTTTTTTTGAACCGTATGCATCCAAAGGTGCACGTACGGTTCCTAAGGGAACCAATTTTGTTCTAATCAACCGACTTTATCGAGAAAGATTACTTTTTTTAGGCCAAGAAGTTGATAGCGAGATCTCGAATCAACTTGTTGGTCTCATGGTATATCTCAGTATAGAAGATGATACTAGGGATCTTTATTTATTTATAAACTCTCCCGGCGGATGGGTAATACCAGGAATAGCCATTTATGATACTATGCAATTTGTGCCACCCGATGTGCATACAATATGCATGGGATTAGCCGCTTCAATGGGATCTTTCATTCTGGTCGGAGGAGAAATTACCAAACGTCTAGCATTCCCTCACGCTTGGCGCCAATGAGTTTTTTTATTTGAAAAAAAAAAGGAATACTATGCCTTCCCATATTGAATATGAATACTAAGTAATAATAGCATGGCACTTCGAGTTCGATATGAGCAAACCATTATTGTTTTTTTCATAACATGAGATTTTATGTCGAGATAGTAGTATGAAACAGGGGTCATTTCGGATTTGATCTTATGTGTTGGGGGTACATTTCAGCGTCACAAACCATTCTTTTCCACATCAGAATTCTCTTTCTGATATTTATGTTATAAAAGAAAAAGTACAAAAATGAAAAAAAAAAAGATCATTTTTTTCCTTATTTGATCGTATCACAAAGGAACTTTGGTATTGCTAAATCACAGACAAAATAAATATATAAAGCAACAGAACCATCATAGTATTTTTTTTTACTCCTACGAAAGGAAGGGTGGTAAATGGATCATTCAACGATCTGGATCGGATGGATTCTATTTCTTTCTTCAATAGAATAGAAGAGAAGAAAAAGAAAAAGTAAATTCCATTGTAGAGCCGTATGCACAAAAGATGCCCGTACGGTTGTACAATTCTATTTTTTCTTATATTTTTTTTATCCCTTACTTTAGCCCAATCATGCAAGATAGAAGAACCGTTCATGATGTTATATCAATATCATCAGGGTTATGATTCACCAACCTGCTAGTTCTTTTTATGAAGCACAAGCAGGCGAATTTATCCTGGAAGCGGAAGAACTACTGAAACTTCGCGAAACCCTCACAAAGGTTTATGTACAAAGAACGGGTAATCCTTTATGGGTTGTATCCGAAGACATGGAAAGAGATGTTTTTATGTCAGCAACAGAAGCCCAAGTTCATGGCATTGTTGATCTTGTAGCGGTCGAAAATGAAAATACTAGGAATTTCATGTAAATCCATTTCAAACCATAATTCGAATTTTCTGCGATTTGATATTGAATAGAAAAAAAAATTCATGATCATCAATCATCAGGTTAAGATCGATCTAAACCACCCCATTCCATTCTGGAATTCTATATATACATCCGACATGCCAACTATTAAACAACTTATTAGAAACACAAGACAGCCAATAAGAAATGTCACGAAATCTCCCGCTCTTAGAGGATGTCCTCAGCGTCGAGGAACATGCACTAGGGTGTATGTGCGACTCGTTCAGATCATGAGTTCGAACAAATGAGACAATTTTCCAGTATCAATGACCAGTACCAATGAATAGGATAGATAGAGAAGATCTATCATATACCTATAGTTTGGAATTTATGGTTTACATTGGTGCAAATCCAATCACCTAGATTTGAGATGAAAAGGAATTCTCCATTGGGGGCAAATGATTATCTATTAAGCGGAGGAAATGGTATTATAAGAAGCAAAAAGGGGATACTCCTATTCTTGAAAGAACGGACTAAGAGGGTCAGCTACCTAGCTAACTTTCATAATTAAATGCCGTCACTGTATGAACAACTCTTATTGTGAAAAGAACTATTACTGTATAATTGATGGGTAGAGCCAAAGAGTGTGAACTATACAAGTTAACAATAACATTTGATAAAATAAAAGAGGAGGCTCCGGTGTATAAAGAGGACCTCACCGTTTAAAAAAAAAGTAACCATAGAAACGATGGAACCCCCTATTTTTTTTATTTGGTATCGTTAGAATTTCTTATTTCCAGGTGAAATGCCTGGAAGGAATAAAAAATTGTGGTTGGGGAAAGTCATAGTAGCAAAAGCCATTGGAATTTATATTTTATATATCGGAATAATCTATTTGTTATTAATTGACTTGACGGGGGGTAAAGGATGACTGAAAGAAGAGAAATCAATTAGTTATTCATTAAGGTTTAATTTGATTCAATGACCAGAGTTAGACGAGGATATGCAGCTCGGAAACGTCGAACAAAAATTCGTTTATTTGCATCAACCTTTATTGGGGCTCATTCAAGACTTACTCGAACGACTACTCAACAGAAAATGAGAGCTTTGGTTTCCTCTCATCGAGATAGAGGCAGGCAAAAGAGGGATTTTCGTAGTTTGTGGATCACTCGAATAAATGCAGTAATTCGTGAGAATAAGGTATTCCATAATTATAGTAGATTAATACCAAATCTGTACAAGAAGCAATTGCTTCTTAATCGTAAAATACTTGCGCAAATATCTATATCAAATAAGAATTGTCTTTACATGATTTCCAATAAGATTATCAAATAAAGGATATGATATTATAAAATATAATACAGAAATGATTGAAATTGAAACAGAATTCCCCGGAGAATGAACTCCGGGAAGATAGAATAAAGAAAATTAAGTAAGATAAGTAATAGGAATGAACGAACATGTTTCAATAAAAAAAAATTTCTTCTTCCCCCATTTTTTATTTCTTATAACACAAGAAATAAATCGGGATTCTAGGCCTTTTGAACAAAACATCAATCTGAGCTTGAGTTCCGATTGGAGTTTTGAGTCAATTGAGGAGTATGTTTATTTATTTCTGGTTCTAGGACCAGAAGTTCTGGGGATCGACTCGGCTCTCTCAAATTGTTTCTCATTATTAAGAAAAGGTAACAAAGATAAAATACGAGCTTGTTTTATAGCAATAGTAATTAATCGTTGTTGTTTCAAGGTCAATTTATTCACCCGTCTAGATAATATTTTTCCTTGTTCACTAATAAATCGACTAATTAAACTCATGTTTCTATAATCGATTCGATCCCCCGATCCAATTGGGGACAAACGCCTACGAAAGGATCGCTTGTATTTACGAAAAGGTTGCTTGGATTTATCCATGGTTTATTCCTTATCTCTAAAATTCTATTTCTTTATTCATTTCAGATCTGACCGAAATAGGCTTTGATTCACATCGTTTATATTATACATATCATATATAATACACATCATATGCATGTATATATATATATAAATCGGGTTTGGTTTGTATTGTATATATTATGTATATTATATATGTTATATTATATATGTTAAGTGTTAAGTTATGTTAAGTGTTAAGTTAAATATGTTAACTTAAATATGTAAAGTTCTTCCTCTTCCTGTTCCTTGGAAAGATCGCGCACACGTTCCGTTCCATCTATTTCTTTATTTCCCCATGAATCGTATGCTTGTGACAATAGTGACAAAATTTTCTCAATTCTAATCGACTGGATGTATTGTGTCGATTCTTTTGAGTAATATATCTAGAAATACCCGGCGATTCTTTATTGACACCATTTCGGACACAACTGGTACATTCCAAAATAACTCTGACTCTGACATCTTTACCCTTGGCCATGAACCCCCTTTTGATTTGGATCGACTTAACTTCTTCTATTTTCGACCCGAACTGAAGAAGAATAAAAGAACAAAAAAATCAATAAGAAAATCAATAGAAGTTACTAACTTGAAATGAAATTTTCATTTCTAAAGCTAAAGATTTCGTTGTGTTGTATGTGTTGTAATTATATAATTACAATTAATATTAATAGAGTAATAGTAATAATAATAGTAATAATTAATAATAAAGTAATAATTAAGTAATACAATTTCTTTCTAACTATCAATTATTCCTATCTTAAATCCCAATATTTCATTTAAGTATCTTCTTTCTATGCTATGATTTCGTGGATCCTGCCCTAGATCTGGATACACATTTCCATTTCTGTTCCCCCAAATTCGATCTTAGATTCACCAGATTTTTGTCGAGGTTCAATACACTTTTTCTTTTTCTTTCCTTCCTATCCTAAAGAACTGAAAAAAAAAAGGAAGGGGCGAAATTTTAGTCACGTAACGTAGAATTGTATCCCTAATTTTCTTCATTTCTTCGCATATTAATAACTAGAATGAAAAAAAAGGGAATGACAAGGCATCTGGGAATAAACGATTAATTTCTATCAATAGACCTGCTAAAGACCCAAACCATAGAGTAGTTAGCACAGGTGCCACGGAGAGATATGTTTTTATATCTCGCATTGAAAATCCTCCTTCTTTATTGTAATACATATATGTATGGTCAGATGTTGTAGTTCAAGATCATTTGTATTTTTTTTTACTTTACTACTTTACGCGGAATTCCTAACTAAAATAGATATGTACAATGAACCAATAGATGAGATTTTCCTGTCCCTAAAAAAGAAAAAGATGACCCCTTCTTCCTGAGCATTTCCGATAAATTTTTATTCTTTTTTTATACGATATACCGATAAGATAAATTTTAATTTTTTTTATACGTTAGGTTTCAGATGTATAAAATTCTTTTATTATATGAATATGAAACCAA